ATATGAATGGGGTTTCTTTGTTGACATAAGATCTAAATTGTAAAAAGAATCAAAAGTAGGGGATAACTCTTTTTTATCTATATTCTTGATTACTAATTCAGTTAAGAGGCCTCTATCAACAAGAAAAAAAGTGAATTCTTTTTTTCGTCAAATTATAGGAAAATAAAAAATTTTTGTTCTACGTCTTACGTATGTATATAGAATCCAAATTTTGTACCTTCTATACTCACTTATATATATACTTAGATACTTAGATTTATACTAATTAAACTTTGAATTCTAATATATTATTAATTATAATTATTTAATTTTTAATAAGATAAGATATCTTTATAAATAATAACAGGTACAAATAGTAAATTGAGGTATCCTTTATATGACAACTTTCGACTTTCCCTCTGTTTTGGTGCCTTTAGTAGGCTTAGTATTTCCGGCAATGGCAATGGCTTCTTTATTTCTTCATGTTCAAAAAAATAAGACTGTTTAGATCTGATGGGCCCAACTCTCATCCATTTTTTTTTCAAAACTAAGACTTGTATCATAACGCAGATACCTATTTATTGTAAGAAGGTATAACATGCGGCGCTTCCGTCGAAAGGAGCTCTTTGACCTGTAGAAAGATGATATGGGGTAAAGGAATTATATCTATTTGAAAAAATCTCAGGATCGCCGGATGGCTGAACTGTAAAATCGGTACATCTATATATATATATCGATGGGATCATACGAAGGGTATGTTTTTATTTTAGATCTAACCAACTTGATAAATTACTCTTAAAGGTTTACATCAAACTAAGTACTAGTTGATGAGAGTTACTTCGGAAACAAAAAGAGTAAAGTCTAGGGTATTTTCTCAATTCCAATAAAACGAAACCGGATCAAGTATGAGTTGTCGATCAGAACATATATGGATACAACCTATAACGGGGTCGCGAAAAACAAGTAATTTATGCTGGGCCATTATCCTTTTTTTAGGTTCATTAGGATTCTTATTGGTTGGAACTTCCAGTTATCTTGGGAGAAACTTGATATCTTTATTTCCGTCTCAGCAAATCCTTTTTTTTCCACAAGGGATTGTGATGTCTTTCTATGGGATCGCGGGTCTCTTTATTAGCTCCTATTTGTGGTGCACAATTTCGTGGAATGTAGGGGGTGGTTATGATCGATTCGATAGAAAAGAAGGAATGGTATGTATTTTTCGTTGGGGATTCCCTGGAAAAAATCGTCGCATCTTCCTCCGATTCCTTATAAAGGATATTCAGTCCGTCCGAATAGAAGTTAAAGAGGGTATTTATGCTCGCCGTGTACTTTATATGGATATCAGAGGCCAGGGGGCCATTCCCTTGACTCGTACTGATGAGAATGTTACTCCACGGGAAATCGAACAAAAAGCTGCCGAATTGGCCTATTTCTTGCGTGTACCGATTGAAGTATTTTGAGAAATGAGCTGAGAGAATGAATGCTTTCTCAGCAGGAAGGAAAAACTAAAGAATCCCCCTTTTCTATACCATAACTTAACTGAAGTTTCTTCATAACGCTCATTCTAGTCAAAGAAGACGTATACGTAATGTAACAACCACAAAACAAAACTATTTTTGTGGTCTTTTATGTGTATGGAAATCTACACAACTTAATTCAATAACAAAAAAATAAGTAACAAATCGAAAAAATGGATTCATCCTTTCTATTTTATATCAAAGCATTTCGAAATACATAAATTTTTTTATTCCGGACTCTGAGTAGTCAGTGAAAATTTTTAAAAATAAAAATATAAGATATTTTGATATAATGGTAGAAAAGAATATTCATTACTTAAATAAAGCGGTTCTTTCAGGCAGTCATCGATTCGTCGAAAGGGGGATACTTGCTTCGAATTTAACCAATTACTATATCTGGAAACAATATAATATTTTTTTGTTAATTCTTTGAATTCTAAGTGGATTCTTAATCTATTTCTGTATTCTTTCTACATTCAAAGACTAACTCCGAAATCACAAATAAAAAAAAGTGAATAGATTAATAATTAATAAGTTCGATACTTTGTAATAGAACTCATGCATGAGAGAAATATTGGATGGCGTAGAGTCAACTAATGAGGTCGGTTCATTAAAATTAAAAATTAATAGATGAAATGAAAAAATGTCAAAAAAGAAAGCATTCACCCCTCTTTTATATCTTGCATCTATAGTATTTTTGCCCTGGTGGATTTCTCTCTCATTTAATAAAAGTCTGGAATCTTGGGTTACTTATTGGTGGAATACTAGGCAATCTGAAATTTTTTTGAATGATATTCAAGAAAAGAATATTATAAAAAATTTCATAGAATTGGAAGAAATCCTTCTTTTGGAGGAAATGATCAAGGAATACTCGGAGACACATCTACAAAACCTTCGTATAGGAATCCACAAAGAAACGCTCCAATTAATCAAGATACACAATGAGGATCATATTCATACGATTTTGCACTTCTCGACAAATATAATATGTTTCGTTATTCTAAGCGGTTATTCTATTTTGGGTAATGAAGAACTTGTTATTCTTAACTCTTGGGCTCAGGAATTCCTATATAACTTAAGTGACACAATAAAAGCTTTTTCGATTCTTTTATTAACAGATTTATGTATCGGATTCCATTCGCCCCATGGTTGGGAACTAATGATTGGCTTTGTCTACAAAGATTTTGGATTTGCTCATAATGATCAAATTATATCTGGTCTTGTTTCTACTTTTCCAGTCATTCTAGATACTCTATTTAAATTTTGGATTTTTCGTTATTTAAATCGTGTTTCTCCGTCACTTGTAGTGATTTATCATTCAATGAATGATTAAAAAAGGATCTACGGATATTAATCCAATTCAATTCTAACGTTTCTTACTTTGTAGTTGTACAGAAGCAAAGCATGTAAAATCATACTTACTCTTTCTATTTCTACCCATCCCAAAGATTTATTCTATATATTAAATATTATTTATTCCAGTAAAATTATTCCAGTAAATAGCAGAATTGCGGATAGGGAACTAGGTTAGCGACCTACCAAATTTATTGTAGACATTTTTGGGCTCAATGGTTGGACCATGCAAACTAGAAAGACTTTTTCTTGGATAAAGGAACAAATTAATCGATCCATTTCCGTATCGCTCATGATATATATCATAACTCGGCCATCCATTTCAAGTGCATATCCCATTTTTGCGCAGCAAGGTTATGAAAATCCACGAGAAGCGACTGGTCGTATTGTATGTGCCAATTGCCATTTAGCTAATAAGCCCGTGGATATTGAAGTTCCACAAACGGTACTTCCAGATACTGTATTTGAAGCAGTTGTTCGAATCCCTTATGATATGCAACTAAAACAGGTTCTTGCTAATGGTAAAAAGGGTGCTTTGAATGTAGGGGCTGTTCTTATTTTACCAGAGGGTTTTGAATTAGCTCCTGCCGATCGGATTTCCCCCGAGATGAAAGAAAAGATAGGCAATCTGTCTTTTCAGAGCTATCGCCCCAATAAAAAAAATATTCTTGTGATAGGCCCCGTTCCTGGTCAGAAATATAGTGAAATCACCTTTCCTATCCTTTCCCCGGACCCCGCTACTACGAAAGAGGTTCACTTCTTAAAATATCCTATATACGTAGGCGGAAACAGGGGAAGGGGTCAGATTTATCCCGACGGGAGCAAAAGTAACAATACAGTTTATAATGCTACATCAGCAGGTATAGTAGGTAAAATAATACGAAAAGAAAAAGGGGGTTACGAAATAACCATAGCGGATGCATCGGATGGACGTCAAGTGGTTGATATTATCCCTCCAGGGCCAGAACTTCTTGTTTCAGAAGGCGAATCTATCAAATTGGATCAACCGTTGACGAGTAATCCTAATGTGGGCGGATTTGGTCAGGGAGATGCAGAAATAGTACTTCAAGATCCCTTACGTGTCCAAGGCCTTTTGTTCTTCTTGGCATCTGTTATTTTGGCACAAATCTTTTTGGTTCTTAAAAAGAAACAGTTCGAGAAGGTTCAATTGTCAGAAATGAATTTCTAGACTCGCGGATTTATCGCCATTGAGCTCATAACGTAAAAAGAACAAAATTTTTTTTTGACGACTCTTTATGATAAAAAATGGACATTATGAAAAGCCTTTTGCTTTTTTATACTCGTTTTCTACGAGATGTCGGGAATTCCTTGTACCGCATTCCTAGTCATAGTATGTAGATTGTGAAGAAGACTTTTTATTTTTTTTGAATCCAAATTGGGGTGGTATTATTATGTTACTATTATCACATTTCAATGTCATAAAATTCATTAATAGTGTTTTCTATTCTAATTGAATGAAATTAAACTAGATACTAGACATAAGTAAGCGGGGAATAGAACGGATAAATGCGTGGAACACAAAATTATAGGGACGATTATTCATCTTCCTAGTATTCGACACAAGAAAAGGAATTTTCCACATCTCTTTCTTGTGTCGAAAGAAAAAAAAGATTATTTATCCTGTTCGTCAAAGATTACTAGTCTAAGCTTTGAATTTTTCAAGATAATATCAGGACTTTTTTAGATATATTATATATTACATAAATATTACATAATATATATAATTTTATATTATAAATTCTAAAATATAATAGTGGGCAAACAAAAGAGAGGGAGGTTTATTGAGTAAATAGAACTTCTTCGATAAACTTAAAAAATTTCCATTTTTGATGAGATACAAAAAAAATACTAAGGTTTTATTCTTATTTGAGGATAGTATGTCATCTAGGAAATCGAGTAATTTCTTCTTTCTTCTAACTTTGAAAGTATCGATAGAAACTATCGAGCAACGGGCGGATGGATCAATGAACTTCATTTTTCAAAAACATCATCAGAAAAATGGAATGGGTTTTTGCCATTTAGACGAAAAAATATTCTAATTCTTAAGAACTCAACGGGGTTCCCTTCTTTGTATGATTTGAGGGGGGAGGTCCCGTCGAGTTCTTACGCTTTCATGGCTACAATTTACAA